GATCTGTAGTAGGCGAGAAAATAACTCGTTTGATCGAGTATGCTACTAATCGATTTCTACCTGTCATTATTGTGTGTGCTTCTGGAGGAGCACGCATGCAAGAAGGAAGTTTGAGCTTGATGCAAATGGCTAAAATATCTTCTGCTTCATATAATTATCAATCAAATAAAAAGTTATTCTATGTATCAATCCTTTCGTCTCCTACAACCGGTGGAGTAACGGCCAGTTTTGGTATGTTGGGAGATGTCATTATTGCTGAACCCAATGCCTACATTGCATTTGCGGGTAAACGAGTAATTGAACAAACATTGAATAAAACAGTACCCGATGGTTCACAAGCGGCTGAGTATTCATTCCATAAGGGCTTATTCGACCCAATCGTACCACGTAATCCTTTAAAAGGTGTTCTGAGTGAGTTATTTCAGTTCCACGGTTTCTTTCCCTTGAATAAAAATGAAAAAAAAAATTAAAGTAAAGTTATAGTACTAGATTCAGTTATTTTTTCTAGCGAATTGTAGTGAACAGGTATTTAGCTCATCGTAATCAAAAAAAATTAAGAAGAATGGTGTTTTCTTTGGTGACATAAGTTCTACTTATAGTAAGAGTCAGAAGTTTCGTATAATTACTTTGTATTTTTTCCTCCAGATCTATTTTTTTATCCTACCTCTCTTCATGATTAGTAGTCAGGATCCCTCTATCAACAAGATAAAAGAGTGAATTTCTCCTTCCGAGGAATTAGGGAAAATAAAAAGAATTTTCTCCGTCCTTATTACGTGTTAATATAGACAAGAATGAAAAATATATATAAAAAATATCGAAATAAAATATAGAAGAAATAGAAAATGTAGAATAGAAGCGATTTATATATCTACCGAAAACTCCCGTTTTTTACTATGAATTGAATCCCTCTTTGTTGGATTGAATTAGTTATAGTTGCGAACTTATAAGAAACTCTTTAATTTGAATAAGAAACTCCTTATTAGAAAGATAGAAATAGGGATGGGAGAAAATAAGAAAACTTATTAAAGCGGATTCTCATACATATTCGTGTAGAAAGATGAATAGGTACACTTAATTTACCACTCCTTGCACTTATTAACTATGAAATATTATTTATAATAGATATACTTCTCATAAGATACCCTTATCCTTATAATAGGTACAAATATTAAATCGAGGTACCCATTCTATGACAGATCTTAACTTACCCTCTATTTTTGTTCCTTTAGTGGGCCTAGTATTTCCGGCAATTGCAATGGCTTCTTTATTTCTTCATGTCCAAAAAAATAAGATTGTCTAGATCCGATGGGACAAAATTTCATCAATTTATTTCAACACTGGATCATAATACAGATATTTATTTAGTGTAATATGGTACGATATGTGGCTCTTTCCAAACACAAATGAAAGAACTGTTATGCATGTGGATACATGATATTTGCATAAATGCATGTATATGCAGGTATAGCTGGTTAAAAAAGATCGGCAAATATTTTGAATAGAAAAAAGTCAATGTATCTAACCAATTACTCCTAATGGTTCATATCAGAATAGTGCTAGTTGATGAAAGTTACTTCGGTATCAAGAAAAGTCAAGTCAAATTCATTTGGGCTATTCTCTCAATTCCAATCGAATGCAACTGGATCTAGTATAGTATGAACTGGCGGTCAGAACATATATGGATAGAACTTATAACGGGGTCTCGAAAAACAAGTAATTTTTGCTGGGCCTGTATCCTTTTTTTAGGTTCACTAGGATTCTTAGTGGTTGGAACTTCCAGTTATCTTGGTAGGAATCTGATACCCGGATTTCCATCTCAGCAAATTCTTTTTTTTCCACAAGGGATCGTGATGTCTTTCTATGGGATCGCAGGTCTATTCATTAGTTCCTATTTGTGGTGCACAATTTCATGGAATGTAGGTAGTGGTTATGACCGATTCGATAGAAAAGAAGGAATAATGTGTATTTTTCGTTGGGGATTTCCTGGAATAAATCGTCGCATCTTCCTTCGCTTCTTTATGAAAGATATCCAATCAATCAGAATGGAGGTTAAAGAGGGTCTTTTTCCTCGTCGTGTTCTTTATATGGAAATCAGAGGCCAAGGAGCCATTCCCTTGACTCGTACTGATGAGAATTTTACTCCACGAGAAATTGAACAAAAAGCTGCCGAATTGGCCTATTTCTTGCGCGTACCGATTGAAGTATTTTGAAATGAACTGAAATGTTTTCTCAGCATGAGGGAAGGAACTTGCTAATTTCCTTTTTAATACAACCGAAGTTTCTTCAGAATGTTCATTCGAGCAAAAGATGTTAGATTCCATTTCCTCGTTCCGTTGACGCAGCGACCCACATAGAATAAAACAAAAGTAGTAGAAAGTATATGGAACAACTATATTAAACTATAATAAGAAAATTTTTTCTATACCAAAACTATTTTGTATGCGTATGGGGCCCAACTCGATTCTTTATATACTAGTAAAAAGTCTAATAAGTCTAATTAAGTATGGATTCATCAAATATCCGAACATGTATTTCGTAATACAGAATTCCTCTTTTTAGGCCCCAGATTTGGAATTGATACCTTATTCTTGCGCTGTGGTTAGACGGTGAAACATTTCGAAATAATTAATTGATCCGAGGGGGTTTTTTCGTCTTGAAATCCGAATAATATTCATTACTTCAAGTGGGTGTTCCAGTATTCATCGAAAGGAACAAATGAAGATGAAATTAGTTTGAATTTGCCCAATTGAGATATCCGGAAAGACTATTTACTTCTTTTTTTTCATCCAAAAAGGACCCTTATTCTATTTCTATATTCTTTTTAGATCCAAGGATGAAATTCTTCCGCAAAAATAGGAATAGATCCATAGGTTCGATATCTTGTTCTTGTTATAGAACCCGTATTTTAGAGAAATATCAGATCAGATAGAGTTGACGAATGAAGCAGTTCATTAACAATTCACAGATAAAAAATGAAAAAAAAGAAAGCATTGACTTCCCTCCCATATCTTGTATCTATAGTATTTTTGCCCTGGTGGGTCTCTCTCTCATTTAATAAAAGTCTGGAACCTTGGGTTACTAATTGGTGGAATACTAGGCAATCCGAAACTTTTTTGAATGATATTCAAGAGAAAAATGTTCTAGAAAAATTCCTAGAATTACAAGAACTATTCTTGTTGGACGAAATGATAAAGGAATACCCAGAGACACACATACAAAAGCTTCGTATAGGAATACACAAGGAAACGATACAATTGGTTAAAACACACAATGAATATTATCTCCATATCATTTTGCATTTCTCGACAAATATAATCTGTTTCGCTATTCTAAGTGGTTATTTTATTCTAGGTAATGAAGAACTTGTCATTCTTAATTCTTGGGTTCAGGAATTCCTCTATAACTTAAGTGACACAATAAAAGCTTTTTCAATTCTTTTAGTTACTGATTTATGGATCGGATTTCACTCGACCCATGGTTGGGAACTAATGATTGGTTCGATCTACAACGATTTTGGATTGGCTCATAACGATCAAATTATATCTGGTCTTCTTTCCACTTTTCCAGTTATTCTAGATACAATTGTGAAATATTGGATCTTCCATTTTTTAAATCGCGTATCTCCTTCGCTTGTAGTCATTTATCATTCAATGAATGAATGAAGAGCTTATTGGATCTACTGATTGATATCAATCAAATAATAATTTATCTTCGTGTATAAAGAAAGCATTTTCTATTTTACTTATTCTTTATACTTCTACCTCTTCGAGGTATTCGTCCTATATTCCAGTACAATTATTTCAGTACAATGTCAGACTCGTGGATAGGGAACTATACTAGCTACCTATCTAATTTATTGTAGAAATTCCGGGATTAATGATTGGACTATGCAAAATAGAAATACTTTTTCTTGGCTAAAGGAGCGGATGACTCGATCTATTTCTGTATCGATCATGATATATGTAATAACTCGAGCATCTATTTCAAATGCATATCCCATTTTTGCGCAGCAGGGTTATGAAAATCCACGAGAAGCAACTGGGCGAATTGTATGTGCCAATTGCCATTTAGCTAATAAGCCTGTGGATATTGAAGTTCCGCAAGCTGTACTTCCTGATACTGTATTTGAAGCAGTTGTTCGAATTCCTTATGATATGCAACTGAAACAAGTTCTTGCTAATGGTAAAAAGGGGGCTTTGAATGTGGGGGCTGTTCTTATTTTACCCGAGGGATTCGAATTAGCCCCCCCCGATCGTATTTCTCCTGAGGTGAAAGAAAAGATGGGAAATCTGTCTTTTCAGAGTTATCGTCCTAATAAAAGAAATATTCTTGTGATAGGCCCTGTTCCCGGTCAGAAATATAGTGAAATCGTCTTTCCCATTCTTTCCCCTGACCCTGCTACGAAGAAAGACGTTCACTTCTTAAAATATCCCATATATGTAGGTGGGAACAGGGGGAGGGGTCAGATTTATCCTGATGGGAGCAAGAGTAACAATACAGTCTATAATGCTACATCAGCGGGTATAGTAAACAAAATAGTACGTAAAGAAAAAGGGGGATATGAAATAACCATAGTTGATGCATCGGATGGGCATCAAGTGGTTGATATTATACCTCCAGGGCCAGAGCTTCTTGTTTCAGAGGGTGAGTCCATCAAACTTGATCAACCATTAACAAGCAATCCCAATGTGGGGGGGTTTGGTCAGGGGGATGCAGAAATAGTTCTTCAAGATCCATTACGCGTCCAAGGGCTTTTGTTCTTCTTGGCATCTGTTATTTTGGCACAAATTTTTTTGGTTCTTAAAAAGAAACAGTTTGAAAAGGTTCAATTGTACGAAATGAATTTCTAGATCCAGAGATTCCTTAACATCAAGTTGGTAAAAAGCGCCGAATTCTTGTCGATCGATACAATTATGGATGATCAAAAAATTCTGTAAACCCTTTTGCTTGCTTTGTTTATACTGTTTTTGCGGGATGTCTGGAATTCATTCCTTGTATCC